TTGGGTGGTGTTTTATGTTGTAGAGGTGGTTTTGTAGTGTGTGGGTTGTGATTAAATGATTGTTATAGTAAAATAATAAAGGGTGGGCTAAGTGGTGTGTTGGGGTGCTATGTAAGTTGAGTTTGTTTGGGATAATAGTTCCTGTAGTTGAAGTAACAACGGTGGTTTTTCAGGCCATAGGTCTTGGAGGTAAGCCAAGTAGGAATTTGTATGACGTATTTTATAATTTTTTTAAGTATTTGTTTTATTTTGGGGGGGCTAGCAGTAGCGTCGAATCCATCTCCTTATTATGCGGTAGTTGGGTTGGTGTTGGCGTCTGTTGTGGGATGTGGGTGATTGGTAAGTTTAGGGGAGTCTTTTGTGTCGTTGGTGTTGTTTTTGGTTTATTTGGGGGGAATGTTAGTGGTATTTGTATACTCGGTGTCGTTAGCAGCTGATCCTTTTCCAGAGACATGGGGAGATTGGCGGGTTGTTGGGTATGGTGTTGGGTTAGTTTTAGTGTTAATTATAGGGATATCTGTTGTTGGAATGATAGGGTCTTGATGGGTTGGTGTAAATACAGTGGATTGTGGGGGTACTTTTTTTGTTCGGTTAGATTTTGATGGGGCGGCTATGTTTTATTTTTGGGGGGTAGGGCAGTTTTTAGTTGCGGGCTGGGGGTTGTTATTAACTTTGTTTGTTGTCATGGAGCTTGTACGGGGATTATCTCGTGGAGCGATTCGGGCTGTTTAGGGGGGTGGGTAAAGTCAGAGAATAGTTTAATTAAAATACCAGCTTTGGGAGTTGGTGATAAAGGTTTGATTCCTTTTTTTCTGATAATGTGAGGGGAAGATTAGGGTGGAGGAACGTAGAATAGATTGCGCGGGGAAAAGTTGGGGATAGGTGGGTGTGGAAAGGTGTTGGGATTAGGAGGGGTGATTGTTTGTTGAAGGTATTTTGATGTGTGTTAGATTGAACGATTGAATGGATAAATAAATTTATTGGGAAAGTTGGAAGATGTGTAAGGGTAATAAACAAACAATAAATGAATAAAACAAATAAAGGGAAATGGATAAGAAAATGGTTAGTTTTACAAATAAAACAAACAAAAATAAAAAAATTTTGACATTAGTTGCAATAAGATGGAAATTAGAGGAATGGAATGTTTGTTAAATTTTTAAATTTTTTGTCAAAAAAATTAATGACAAAAATTAGTGTATTTAAATGAAAAGTCCCTGGAACAATGGTAAAATTGTTGAATTTTTATGTCATTTTTGTGAAATTGACGAGGTAAAAATATGTCTATCGAGCATTAACTTATCAACACCTACCTTAGAGACGTACTGGAAGTTCCAAACCAATAGCCTGACAATGTGAATCAGGGCTACAGCATGAGACAAAAATGCACATGACACCATATCATTAATTTGCTCGCGAAAGTGAGAAAACCGCACGCCGATCACAAGATGCGCATGTCAACCATATATGGTAGCCCACTGGCGGAGCACTCTGAAGGGCTTATTGAGATCTAGAAAAAAAAAAATAAGAGAGGCTTAGAAGAGGAAAGATGCCGCGGTAACGAACGCGATACACCGTAAGCATCCCCAACCATTAGTAACGGAGCGCAAGTTTAGGAAAATTAAGCAAGTTATGGCCCTGACCGAGGAACCAGAGGCGCAAAAGCGCAAGTTGGGCCAGGGACGAGGGAAGTATGCACCTGAAGCTGGTCGTGATAAACATTTCTAACGCCGGGTTGCTGGTTTCTCGTGAGGGGTACGACTAATAAATAACCCAGTACTTCTTGGTCAGTACCGTGTGCAAGATTAATTGATGAGATGTCTTGAGTGAAGGGAGTTCGGGTCCTGTGACATTCCTCGTGTATGAAAGGAATTTATGCAAAAACTGGCATTCTGTAGGTTTTAGTCCGGGTAGTGGGATTATTCCTAGAACATGACATAGTTGGTCCTTGTTGTGGGAATGTGCCTAGGTCTGTGAATGTCTTGAGTGGGTTGTTATGGGAGCAAGCGTGAAAATTTGTGCATTTACACCATTAAGTTCGTATCAGAACTCCCTACATGCATAGTATGTCTAATGTGGAAAATAATGTAATGCAAAGTAATACATACCCTATAAATGTAAAAATGGGGGGGAGGGGGGGGGTCCTCCCGTTTGATGGCAGGGATATTTGGGATGTTTGAAACTCTAAGAAGGAGTGAATCTTCAGTCTTTGGTTTACAAGACCAATGTTTTTTATAAACTATTAGAGTAGCTAGAGGTTTAGTATCTTGTTTTCTAAAGCTCCGATAATAGGGAATAGGATAAGGGGGATTATGAAATAGGTAAGTGAGGCAAGTTGGCCAATGATAATAAATGGGTGTTCTACAGGTTGGCTGCCAATTCATGTTAGGATTAGGAGGTTTGCTACTAGGATTCAGAATAGGAGTTGGGAAAGAGGGCGGAAGGTTATTGTGCGTTGCTTTGATATGTGAAGGAATGGGATAAGGAATAGAATTAGGACGGAGGCGGCGAGGGCTAAGACTCCTCCTAGTTTGTTTGGAATTGAGCGTAGAATAGCGTAGGCAAATAGGAAGTATCATTCGGGTTTAATATGGGGAGGGGTTACTAGTGGGTTGGCGGGCGTGAAATTTTCGGGGTCTCCTAGGAAGTTGGGTGCGAATATGGCTAAGGCTATAAATGGAAGGAAAAGGAGTATGAAGCCTAGAATGTCTTTGGAGGAGAAGTAAGGGTGGAATGGGATTTTGTCACAATCTGAGGGGATACCTAGGGGGTTGTTTGAGCCTGTTTCGTGTAAAAAGGTTAAGTGGATAAATGTGAGGCCTGCGATAGCGAATGGGAGGAGGAAGTGGAGGGCGAAGAATCGGGTAAGTGTGGGGTTGTCAACTGAAAATCCACCTCAAGCCCACTCCACGAGAGTTTGACCGATGTATGGGATAGCAGAGAATAAGTTGGTGATTACTGTGGCGCCTCAGAATGATATTTGGCCTCATGGAAGGACATAGCCGACGAAAGCAGTTGCTATTAAAGTTAAGAGAAGGATTACTCCTGTGTTTCAGGTTTCTTTATAAAGATAGGATCCATAGTAGAGTCCTCGTCCGATGTGTAGGTAGATGCAGATGAAGAAGAATGAAGCTCCGTTTGCATGGAGGTTACGGATTAGTCAGCCAAATTGGACATTTCGGCATGTATGGGCGACTGATGTGAATGCGAGGGTAGTGTCTGCTGTATAGTGTATGGCTAGTAGGAGGCCGGTGAGGATTTGAGTAGCAAGGCAGATTCCTAGAAGGGATCCAAAGTTTCATCATGCTGAGATGTTTGATGGTGTTGGGAGGTCAATAAGAGAATTGTTGATTATTTTTAGGAGGGGGTGATATTTTCGTAGGTTGGGTGCCATTAGTGGTGGATTCTGAGTGTTAGTAGAATGACAATAAAAATAGAAAGGGCGAATGATGCTAGATAGGTTTTGATTAGGCCAGTGTGAAGGGTGGTAGTAGATTTAGTTATTTTGAGTTGGAGGTTTGCGAGTCCTTCTGGGCCTATTTTTTTATGTCAAGATAGGTCGATTAGGTGGGATGCGATGTTTTGTCCGTTAGCTAGAAGGTTGGTTGTAGAAGAGCGGTGGGTCAGGGGGTTAAAATAACCTAATGTTGAGGAGAAGTTTATAAGGGTATTTTGCTTAGGGTTGGTGAAGGTATGTGTTAATTTTGATAGCTCTAATGCAAGAATGATGCCTAGTGTTGTAATGATGATGGCTGTTGTTTTTGTGGTCAGTGGTATGGTTATGGGAGGAGTTTTTGAGGGAAGGATATAAGAGGTAATAAGTAGTCCAGCTATGATACTACCTAGAGCAAGACGGGTAATAGGGTTTGTGATTGTTGGGTTGTTTTCATTGATGGGGGTGAGGGGAGAGATTCGGGTAAATCCTGTTTGGACTAGTAAGAATATGCGTAAGCTGTAGGTTGCAGTGAATGATGTTGCTAGGAGGGTAAGGATGAGTGCTCAGGTGTTTAGATAGGAGGTATTAAGGCTTTCAATGATGAGGTCTTTTGAGAAGAATCCTGCAAGAAATGGTGTTCCTATGAGGGCTAAGTTACCAATAGTTAGACATGAGGTAGTGGTTGGGAGTAGTTTTTGTAATCCACCTATTTTTCGGATGTCTTGTTCGCCGTCAAGGCTATGAATGATAGAGCCTGAGCAGAGGAAAAGCATTGCTTTAAAAAATGCATGGGTTGAGATGTGTAGGAAGGCTAATTGTGGTAGATTTAAGCCAATTGTTACTATTATCAGTCCTAGTTGACTCGATGTAGAGAAAGCGATGATTTTTTTGATATCATTTTGGGTGAGAGCGCATGTAGCAGCGAATAGTGTAGAGAGGGCTCCTAGACAAAGACATAGGGTGAGAGCAGATTGGTTGTTGCAAAGCATGGGATGAGTGCGGATGAGTAGGAAAATTCCTGCTACTACTATAGTGCTGGAGTGAAGGAGAGCGGATACTGGGGTGGGTCCTTCTATGGCAGCGGGGAGTCAGGGGTGGAGGCCAAATTGAGCAGACTTTCCTGTGGCTGCTAGGATTAAACCTAGGAGGGGGAGTAGAGGGGTTTGGCATGTGGATGAGAATTGTTGAATTTCTCAGGTGTTTATAGTAGAGGCTAGTCAGGCTATAGAGAGGATGAGTCCAATGTCTCCAATACGGTTGTAAAGTACGGCTTGAAGTGCGGCAGTGTTAGCTTCTGCTCGACCGTGTCATCATCCGATGAGAAGAAATGATATAATCCCGACTCCTTCTCATCCGATGAAGAGGAGAAATATATTATTAGCAATGGTTAGGATGAGTATGGCAATGAGGAAAATTAGTAGGTAAAGGAAGAATTTTGTGATGAAGGGCTCTGAGGCTATGTATCATGATGCGAATTGGAGGATTGATCATGTTACGAATAATGCAATGGGGAAAAATATTAGGGAATATTGATCTATTTTGAAGCTGATGGGAATTTTAAAGTTTGTAATGAATTTTCATTGTCAGGAGAAGGTAATGTTTTCTGTGTTTGAGTAGATAAATATAGTTATAGGAATCAAGCTTATAATGAAAGAGGTTTTGACGGTATGTATGATGGTGGTTGGGGTAGTTTGGCTATTTTTAAATAGTAAGGGTTTTAAAATTGGGGTTAGTAAGATGGAGAGTGTTAGGAATGTAGAGGAAATCAGGATTAGTGGGAGGTCCACTACTTTTACTTGGAGTTGCACCAAGATGAGTGGCTCCTAAGACCAATGGATTACTATTATCCTTTAAAAGTAAGGGGGCTGAGATTTCAAGCTCAGATGCAAGAATTAGCAGTTCTTGTTGGTTAAACCCACCCTCGGCAGGCAAGAAGAGTTTAACTTCTATTTTTAGGATCACAGTCTAATGTTTGGTTTAAACTATGCTTGCATGAGGGGATTCCTGAGATTAGTTCAGGTTTTAGGATTAAGAGGAGGGTAGGTAAAATGTGGAGGGTTATAAGAAGATGTTCTCGTGTATTGGAGTTTTGAATGGATGTGATGTAAGTTGGTGTGGGGCCTCGTTGGGTTATGAGTAGTATGTAGAGGGTATAGGATGCGGTTAAAAGGGTTGCGATTCCGGTGAGAATAATGGTTAGGGTAGATCAATTGAAGAGAGTAATCATAATAGTGAGTTCGGCTATTAGGTTGGTTGTGGGGGGGAGTGCTATGTTTGTGAGGTTTGCTAGAAGTCATCAGATGGCTATAAGGGGTAGGAGGGGTTGTAAGCCTCGTGTTAAGAGTAGGATTCGGCTGTGCGTGCGTTCGTAATTTGTATTGGCTAAGCAGAATAATATGGAAGAGGTGAGTCCATGGGAGATTATCAGGATTATAGCGCCTGAAAATGATCAGTGGGTTTGGATTATTGTTGCAGCGATGACTAGACCTATGTGGCTTACGGAGGAGTATGCGATTAAGGATTTTAGGTCGATTTGACGAAGGCAAATGGAGCTTGTTATAAGTGCCCCTCATAGGGCTAGGGTTAAGAATGGGTAGTGCAGGTAGTTTAATAAAGGGTTTGTGATTATAGAAACACGTATAATACCATAGCCTCCGAGTTTAAGTAATAGTGCAGCTAGGAGCATGGAGCCTGCAATTGGAGCTTCGACATGTGCTTTTGGTAGTCATAGGTGGAAACCATAAAGGGGTGCTTTTACTATGAAGGCGAGTAGTAAAGCCAAGCTTAATATGACACCTGTTCAGGAGTTAGTGAGGGATGGGTGGAGGAGTTTTGTTATGATGAGGTGTATGGTGTTTGTTTGAGTGTGAAGATGAAGGATGGCAATCAGTAAAGGAAGTGAACTGATAAGAGTGTAGAATAGTAGGTAGATTCCGGCGCTTAGACGTTCTGGTTGACTTCCTCATCGTGTGATTAGAATTAGAGTAGGGATTAGAGTGGCTTCAAATGCGATGTAAAATAGTATTAATTCCAGGGCTGAGAAGGCTAAAAGGATAAATGGCTGAGTAAGGATTATGGTTAGGATAAAAATGTGTTTTCGTACGTGAGGTTCTTGTTGGAGATGGTTTTGACTAGCTATGACTATGAGGGGGAGAAGTCAGCAGGATAATACTAGTAAGGGAGATGATGTTTGGTCGATGCCGGATCATTCGGATAGATTTTTATAGGGGTAGTAGGTTGTTGAGAGTCATTGTAGGCTGGCGGTTGCAATTAGGAGGCTGTGTGAGGTGATGTTAAGTCATAGATGTTTTGATGGGGACAGGAGAGCTGTTGGAAGTAATATGATTGTTGGGAGAATGATTTTTAACATTGTAAAAGGTTCAAGTTATGTAGGAGGTCTGATCCATGGGTTCGGGAAGAGGCTACTAGGATGGCTAGGCCAGTGCCTGCTTCACAGGCTGAGAATGCCAGTATTAAGATAGGTATTAGGGTGGAGGAAGTTGTTTGGGTTTGGATTGGTCATATGGACAATGCGATGTATATGGATAATATCATGCTCTCTAAGCATAGTAGAGCAGAGATTAGGTGTGTTCGGTGGAAGGCTAATCCTAGGCTGCTTAGGGTGAAGGTGGAGTAAAAGGTTAGATGAAGGAAGGTCATAGAGAAAGTCACGGAGTTAGACTGTGATTTGTTGAGCCGAAATCAACTGTCTTTGTTAGACTAACTTTCTGTAATTATTCTGCTCATTCTAGGCCTCCTTGAGCTCATTCGTATGCTAATCCTAGGGTTAGGAGAAGGATAAGTAGGGAAGTTCAGGTTAGGGTGGTAAGGGGGAATTGAAGTTGGGTTGCTCATGGAAGTGGTAGTAGGAGAGCAATTTCTAGGTCAAATAGAAGGAATAGGATAGCGACTAGGAAGAATCGGATTGAGAAGGGGAGACGGGCTGAACCTAGAGGATCAAAACCGCATTCGTAGGGAGATAATTTCTCTGAGTCAGGGTTGGTTTGGGCGAGTCAAAGGTTTAATGTGATTAGGATTGTGCTTAGTGATGAGGATAGGATGAATATAAAAAGGATTATGTTAATTACTCTTCTCTGGTTTTGGTCCAGATTCTAGAGATTGGAAGTCAATTGTAATTAATATACTAGAAGAGCAGGATCCTCATCAGTAGATTGTTATATAGAGGAATAATCAGATGACGTCAACGAAATGTCAGTATCAGGCTGCAGCTTCAAAGCCAAAGTGGTGTGTGGGTGTGAAGTGGAATTTAATGAGGCGGAAAAGACAGATTAGAAGAAAGGAAGATCCGATAATTACGTGGAGGCCATGGAATCCTGTGGCTACGAAGAATGTTGAGCCATACACACCATCGGCGATGGAAAAGGATGCTTCGTGATATTCTATTGCTTGAAGTGCTGTAAAGTAAAATCCTAATAAAATAGTTATGAATAGGGCTTGGATTGCTTGGGTACGATTTCCTTCTGTGATGCTGTGGTGTGCTCATGTAACAGTAACGCCGGAGGCTAGAAGGATTGCTGTATTTAGTAGTGGGACTTCTAGTGGGTTGAGGGGTTTAATACCAGTTGGAGGTCATTGGCCTCCTAATTCTGGTGTAGGAACTAAGCTTGAGTGGAAGAATGCTCAGAAAAATCCTAGAAAGAAGAAGGCTTCGGATGTGATGAACAGGATTATACCGTAACGTAGGCCTTTTTGGACAACAGGGGTGTGATGACCTTGGAATGTACTTTCTCGTACGATGTCACGTCATCATTGAAGTGTTACGAGGACTGTGGAAATTAGACCTATCACTAGGAGTTGAATGGAGTTAAAGTGAAATCATATGGCAACGCCTGAGGTGGTGAGGAGGGCGGCGGCTGCCCCAAGAATAGGTCAGGGGCTAGGGTCTACTATATGAAAGGAGTGTGCTTGGTGAGTCATTTGGGGTTAGATGTTTTCTTGTAGGTAAAGGCTGAGTAAAAGAACAAAGACGTAAGCTTGGATTATAGCTACGGCTACTTCTAGGATGGTTAGTAAAAGAAGAATGATTGTGGTTAGAAGTGATACTGCTGGGATGATAGGGAGAAGAACGGTAGTAGCTGTTGAGATAAGTTGAATGAGTAAGTGTCCTGCTGTTAAGTTAGCTGTTAAACGGACTCCTAAGGCTAATGGGCGAATGAGTAGGCTTGTTGTCTCGATTAAAATGAGGGCAGGGATTAAGGGTGTAGGTGTGCCTTCTGGTAGGAGATGACCGAGTGATGCTGAAGGTTGGTTTCGTAGGCCTGTGAGGAGGGTGGCGAGTCAGAGGGGAAAGGCTAGTGCTAGGTTTATAGACAGTTGTGTGGTGGGAGTAAATGTGTAGGGCAATAGACCTAAGAGGTTAATTGTTAGAAGAAAAATTATAAGTGAGAGTAGAATTAGTGCTCATTTGTGTCCTTTTTTGCTTAGTGGGCTTATAAGTTGTTTTGTAATTAGTTGGAAAAGTCAGAGTTGAAGGGTTAAGAGGCGATTTGAAATTCATCGATTGGTAGGGGAGGGATATAGGAGAGTGGGAAATAATAGTGAGATGAGGATTAGTGGGATTCCTAAGAGAGAAGGGCTTATAAATTGGTCGAAGAAGCTTAGGTTCATGGTCAGTTTCAGGAGGAAGTTTTTATGGTGGAAAGGGATTTGTCAGAGGGAGGATTTGTGCTAGTAAATTGTAGGATTTTAGGTTGGAGAATGAAGGAGAAAGTAAGTCATGAAGTTAGTATGATGAAAAATCATGGTGCTGGGTTTAGTTGTGGCATGTCGCTAAGGAGGATAAGTGTTCCTCTTTCTCTAGCTTAAAAGGCTAGTGCTGGTACATAGCTTCTTGGCGATTAGGACGATAAAAGTGTAGATCAGTTTTCGAAGTGGGTTAGGGGGGCTGATTCTACTACGATAGGTATGAAGCTGTGATTGGCTCCGCAGATTTCTGAGCATTGGCCATAGAAAATTCCAGGTCGGGTAGTAATGAAAGATGTTTGGTTTAGTCGTCCTGGGATTGCATCGGTTTTTACACCTAGGGACGGGATGGCTCATGAGTGGAGGACATCGTCGGCTGTAACGATGACACGGATAGGTGACTCTATTGGGACAACAATGCGGTGGTCGACTTCTAGGAGGCGGAAGTGACCTAGGGGAAGGTCTGTAGTAGGAAGTATATAGGAGTCGAAAGAGAGATCTTTGAAGTCTGTATATTCGTAGGTTCAGTATCATTGATGGCCAATAGCTTTGAGGGTTAGGTCTGGTTCATCAATTTCATCTATTATGTAGAGGATTTGGAGGGAAGGGAGGGCGAGTATGATTAGAACAATGGCGGGTAGGATTGTTCAGACGAGTTCGACTTCTTGCGCGTCGGCAGTGTTGGATGAGAGTTTTTCTATAAGTATAAGTGCTAGAAGATAAAGTACTAAGCTGCAGATGGCTAGGGCAACTATTAGGGCGTGGTCATGAAATTCAATGAGTTCTTCTATGATAGGGGAGGAGGCATCTTGAAAACCGAATTGGGAATGGTTGGCCATGAGGATAGTGGGGTGTACTGGGTTTTCACCTGTAATTTAGTCTTGACAAGACTATGTAATGATTTTACTAACAGCCCATAAGAAAGAAGCATGAGTGGTTTAATGCGATTGGCTTGAAACCAGTTTATGAGGGTTCAACTCCTTCCTTTCTTGAACTTGAACGAAGGCTGGTTCTTCAAAGGTATGATGTGGAGGAGGGCAGCCATGAATTCATTCGATGTTAGTTGATGTTAGTTCTGGGTGTGTAACTTTTCGTTTAGATACAAGGGCTTCTCAGATAATAAATATTAGTATGATTACAGCGGTTATAGAGATTAAAGAACCGATGGAGGATAGGGTGTTTCATAGAGTATAGGCGTCTGGGTAGTCTGAGTAACGTCGTGGTATACCGGCGAGGCCTAGGAAATGTTGAGGGAAGAAAGTTAGGTTGACTCCGGTGAATATAACTCCGAAGTGGGCTTTGGTTCATGTAGGGTGGAGAGTATAGCCTGTGAAAAGTGGAAATCAGTGGGTGAAGCCTGCTAGAATTGCAAATACGGCTCCTATAGAGAGTACATAGTGGAAGTGAGCTACAACGTAGTAGGTATCGTGGAGGGCGATATCTAGAGAAGAATTGGCTAAGACAATTCCTGTAAGGCCTCCGATTGTAAAGAGGAAAATGAATCCTAGAGCTCATAGCATGGGAGGGTCTCATTTGATAGTACCTCCGTGTAAGGTAGCTAGTCAGCTGAAAACTTTAATGCCGGTGGGGATGGCAATGATTATGGTGGCGGATGTAAAGTATGCTCGGGTGTCCACGTCTATTCCTACTGTGAATATATGGTGGGCTCATACGATGAAGCCTAGGAAACCAATAGATAGTATAGCTCATACTATTCCTATATAGCCGAAGGGTTCTTTTTTACCTGCGTAATAGGCTACTACGTGGGAAATGATACCAAATCCAGGTAAAATAAGAATGTAGACTTCTGGGTGACCAAAAAATCAAAAGAGGTGTTGATATAGGATAGGGTCTCCACCTCCTGCGGGGTCGAAGAATGTAGTATTTAGGTTACGGTCTGTTAAGAGTATGGTGATACCAGCAGCAAGAACTGGGAGGGATAAGAGGAGAAGAACTGCAGTGATTAGGACGGATCATACGAATAAAGGAGTTTGGTATTGAGATAAGGCGGGTGGTTTTATGTTGATTGCAGTAGTAATAAAGTTGATAGCACCTAAAATAGAGGAAATACCTGCTAAATGGAGTGAGAAAATAGCTAAGTCTACTGAGGCTCCGGCGTGGGCTAGGTTACCTGCTAGTGGGGGATATACAGTTCATCCTGTGCCTACTCCAGCTTCTACTGTTGATGAGGCTAAGAGGAGGAGGAAAGATGGTGGAAGAAGTCAGAAGCTTATGTTGTTTATACGTGGGAATGCTATGTCAGGTGCACCAATTATTAAGGGTACTAGTCAGTTTCCAAACCCTCCGATTATGATGGGTATTACTATAAAGAAGATTATTACGAAAGCGTGGGCGGTGACAATAACATTATAAATTTGGTCGTCTCCTAAGAGGGTTCCGGGTTGTCCGAGTTCTGCTCGGATGAGAAGGCTGAGGGCAGTACCAATTATACCGGCTCAAGCACCAAAGATTAAATAAAGGGTACCAATGTCTTTGTGGTTTGTGGAAAATAATCATCGGTTGATGAAAGTCATAGGTAAGATGGCTGAGTGTTATAGCGTTAGGCTGTAGACCTTTTTACAAGGGTTTAATTCCCTTTCTTATCGGCTCTGTAGTGAAGTTCATATTGAGTTGCAAGCTCATTGATGTACATTAGATATGTGCCAGGGTCTGATAGGCAGAAGCCTGTTGGTTATGGCATCTGACTGTTAATTAGAAGTTCATGGGATCGAAGCCCATCTGCCTAGGGAAGGTCCTAGCTTAGTTAAAGTACCTGGGTTGCATTCAGGAGATGTAGGTTAATATCCTACGGACTTTAACAGAAACTAAGAGGGGTATAACTCTTATCTAAGGCTTTGAAGGCCTTCGGTTTAATGATAACCTAAGTTTCTATGGGATGGAGAGGATTATGGGTGATAGTGGAAGAAGCATGATTGATAGTGTAGTAAGAGTTGTGGTTAATATGTTGATGGGTTTATTAATTTGTCATTGTTTTATGTAGTTTGTAGAGTTTGGTGGAAGGGTAATTGTTGCGCAGTAGGCAAGGCGAAGGTAGAAGAATAATCCGAGCAGGGAGAGTAGGGTGATGATTGTTGCTATTGTTGTGAGCTCTTGTTTAGTTAATTCTTGAATAATTATTCATTTTGGCAGGAATCCAGTTAGTGGGGGGAGTCCTGCAAGAGATAGTAGGATGAGTATAAGTATAGCAGTGAGTGATGGGGTTTTAGTCCATGCTGTCATTATTGTGGATAGTTTTAAGGTATTGATGTTGTTAAGAGTGAAGAAAATGGCAGCAGTTGTTAAGGAGTAGATGTAAAAGGTAAGTAGTGTGAGTTTAGGATAGTAAATTAAAATAATGGCTATTCAGCCTAGGTGGGAGATAGATGAGAAGGCTAGGGTTTTGCGGATTTGGGTTTGGTTTAGTCCTATTCAGCCCCCTAAGGCAGCAGAGGCAATAGCTAGTGTGGATATTAGGGTGGGGTTAAGGGAGGAGGATGTTATGAAGAGAAGGGTAGTTGGGGGAAATTTTATGATTGTGGCTAGTAGTAGGCTTGTTATTAAGGATGAGCCTTGGAGTACTTCTGGAAATCAGAAATGAAATGGGACTAAGCCTAATTTTATTGAGATTGCGATGGTTAGTAATGTACATGATGTGGGGTGGGTGAGTTGAGTAATATCTCATTGGCCAGTGAATCATGCATTGGTTGTGCTGGAGAAGAGGAGGAGAGTGGAGGCAGTTGCTTGGGTTAAAAAGTATTTGGTAGAAGCTTCGATAGCTCGCGGGTGGTGAGATTTTGAGATTAGGGGGAGAATTGCTAGGGTATTGATTTCAAGTCCGGTTCATGCTATTATTCAGTGATTGCTTGAGATTGTAATGGTTGTTCCTAGGAGGAGGCTTATAGAGGAGATGAGTTTGGCTTGGGGGTTTATTAGTAGGGGAAGGAGTTGAACCATCATTTTCGGGGTATGGGCCCGATAGCTTAATTAGCTGACCTTACTAGGAAATAATATAAGGGAAGTATGGAGGATTTTGATTCCTTTTGTGTAGGTTCAAGTCCTACTTTTCTAAGTTTAGGAAATGAGAGGGTTAGTATACCTCTGTGTTCACTTTATCATAGTGACCCTTTAAGTTTCAGGCACATTTCCTTTTATATCTTAGGTAAGGGGGTAGGCCTGCATAGGAAATAGGTAGGCTAGTATGCCATAGGCATAGTGCTAGTGTTAGTGGTAGGAAGCTTTTTCAGAGTAGATGCATTAGTTGGTCATAGCGGAAGCGGGGATAGGATGCGCGAATTCATAGGAAGCCTGCGGAGAGAAGGAGGACTTTTGTGGCTAGGACAATTGGATGAACTTCTTGGATGAGGTTAAGGAAGCTTGGGTTTAGGAATAGGATGGTGGTGAGTGTGTTTATTAATATGATGTTTGCATATTCGGCTAAAAAGAAGAGGGCAAATGGACCTGCGGCGTATTCTACGTTAAATCCTGAGACGAGTTCAGATTCACCTTCTGTAAGATCGAATGGAGCACGGTTTGTTTCTGCAAGTGAGGAGATGTATCATATTATTGCTAGTGGTCAGGAAGAGAAGATGAGGTATATAGGTTCTTGGGTTGTGGCGAGAGTGTTGAGGGTGTAGTTGCCACTGAGGATGATGATAGATAGAAGGATAATAGCTAGTGTTACTTCATAGGAAATGGTTTGTGCGACTGCTCGTAAGGCACCAATTAGGGCGTATTTTGAGTTTGATGCTCATCCTGATCATAGGATGGAGTAGACTGCGAGGCTTGATAGGGCTAGGAGAAACAGTACTCCCAGGTTTAAGTCCGTAAGGGAGAAAGGGATGGGAAGGGGGGTTCAGATTGTAATTGCTAGGAGGAGAGCTAGTATTGGGGTAATGATGAATAAGTAGGGGGAGGAGGTGGATGGACGGATAGGTTCTTTAATAAATAGTTTTACACCATCAGCTAGGGGTTGTAAAAGGCCAAATGGGCCTACGATGTTTGGTCCTTTTCGAGCCTGCATGTAACTTAGGATTTTACGTTCAATTAAGGTGAGAAAGGCTACAGCAATTAAGATGGGTGCAGCGTAGGATAGTGATATAATGAGGTGGGTTAGGTTGGGGTGAGTTATCATGTATTTGGTGGGGTGCTAGGGAGAGGATTTGAACCTCTGGGTAAAGGGCTTAAGTCTTTTGCATTTGCCAAGCTCTGCCACGCTAGCGATCCTTTTCTAGGAGAAAATGGTGATAAAGCCCTTGGTAATTGAGTTGGGTTCATTTCTTTGGGCGAAGGCGTGCTTGAGGTATTGGCCTTACTTTTTCTGTCCTTTCGTACTGGGAAAAGTTTAGTCATAGATAGAAACCGACCTGGATTGCTCCGGTCTGAACTCAGATCACGTAGGACTGTTAATCGTTGAACAAACGAACCCTTAGTAGCGGCTGCACCACTAGGATGTCCTGATCCAACATCGAGGTCGTAAACCTCCCTGTCGATGGGGGCTCTTGAGGGAGATTGCGCTGTTATCCCTGGGGTAGCTAGGTTCATTAATCAATTATATTGGGTCTGGTTACTATTAGTACGTTGATGGGTTGTTCTTGGTTAAGATGTGTGGTCTAATGTTTGGAGGATTGGTTTTTCTCCAAGGTCGCCCCAACCGAAAAATACAGGCCAGTAATGTCCCAGAAGGGTGTTCCCAGTGGGGTAAGGAATGTGGGGGTGGCTGTTGATTTTAAAGTTCCACAGGGTCTTCTTGTCTTATGTTAGTATCCTTGCTTTTGCACAGGGTAATCAATTTCACTGATTATCTGTAAGAGACAGTTAAGACCTCGTTTAGCCATTCATACAGGTCCCAATTTATGGGACAATTGATTGCGCTACCTTTGCACGGTTAGGATACCGCGGCCGTTGAACATGTTGTCACTGGGCAGGCTTTACCTTCAATACTTGGTTTGCTGAAGGCTATGTTTTTGGTAAACAGTCGGGCCTTGAATTTGCCTAGTTCCTTTTACAGATTTTAATCTTTCTTTGAAAGACGCTCCGGAGGTGGGTTAACAGGTTTTATAATATTTAGGCTTGTTAAGGTTAGTAAATATTTTGATGGCTGTTAATAATGTGGTGATGTAAGTTTGCGTCATAGAGGGGTACCCTAGTTACTCATTTTAGCATTAATTCTCTTATTGAACATAAGTTAGCCTATTAGAGAGGAGGGAGTCGTGTGGTTTTTGAATTTTTTTGGAGATGAGCTTTGACGCATTCTTTGATGGTGGCTGCTTGAAGGCCCACATTTAGGTAAAGGTGTGGACTTATCCGCTGGGGAAGATTGAATTCTTTTTTAAAGGAGCTGTACCTCCTTTAAATTACCCTGGATTCACTTCATGTGGGTTGTGTGGGGTCCTTGGAGGGGAATTAAGGGTGAACTTAGATTCGTTTCATAGGCAACCAGCTATCACCTAGCTCGGTTGGCTTTTCACTTCTACTAGCGAGTCATCCCACTCTTTTGCAACAGAGACGGGTTAGCTCAATTAATAGTGGCTCGCAAGTAGCTCGCTTAGGTTTCGGGGTGGCAAGCTTAAATTAGCATTTTGCTTGGTTAATTCTTGCTAAATCATGATGCAAAAGGTACAAGGGTTGGTCTTTGCTGTTTGGTGCTTAGGTTGTCATTGTTATTTCATCTTTTCCTTACGGTACTTGGTCTCTATCGCTCTTTTGGAAAGTCTTTCTATCGCCTATACTAGATTTGGGGAAGAATGTTTTAGTTAGGGTGAAGGAGGTAATTTGGTTTGGGGATGGTTAGGCTAGAGTAGGCTTCAAGACGATCTGGTAGGGTACAGATATCTTTCAGGTGTAAGCTGAATGCTTTGTGTTGTAGCTACGTCTTGGTTAGACTAAGTGCACCTTCCGGTACACTTACCTTGTTACGACTTGCCTCATCTTTAGCTTTGGGGTGGATTAGGTAATAGTTATTATGATAGCTTGTGAGGAGGGTGACGGGCGGTATGTACGTGCTTCAGGGCCAGTTTAAAGGAGGTATAATTATCCTGCTTTACTGCTAAATCCGCCTTTTAGGAGGGGTTTCACACTCCTTGTCGTGGGGTGTTCTAATTTAGAAAATGTAGCCCATTGCTTCCACCTCATAGGCTATACCTCGACCTGTCTTGTTAGCGGATATGTGGCGATTGTGCTCACTGTGGATCTTTCAGTTTAAGGTGAGCTGGCGACGGCGGTATATAGGCTGATTGGGCAAGAGGTGGTTGGGTGTATCGTGGATTATCGATTATAGAACAGGCTCCTCTAGATGGGTTTGAAGCACCGCCAAGTCCTTAGAGTTTTAAGCGTTTGTGCTCGTAGTTCTCAGGCGGATGTCTGGGTAGGTGGACATCTGGATTTAGGGCGAGGCATAGTGGGGTATCTAATCCCAGTTTGTGCCCTGGCTTTCGTGGAGTTGAATTGGTCGTGATGCTAAGATCATTTTGATAGTGGATATTAAGTTCATCTTGTGCTTATAACAGCCTGGCTGTGTTTCAATCTTAGTTTTAGTGATAGTTGGAGTCCACTCTTTACGCCGTGAAAGGTTAATTTGGGTTTCTTGTGTGACCGCGGTGGCTGGCACAAGATTTACCAACCCTGGTGGATTGCTTTAACTAAGTCAAGTTTACACTTATTGCTTAATGTTAATTACTGCTGAAAACCCGTGGGGGTGTGGCTGGGCAAGGCGTCTTGGGCTACGGTTGAGAAGTGGGCCTGATGCCTGCTCCTACAGTCTTGTTAAGGTGGTGAGGGCATTTTCACTGGTGTGCGGATACTTGCATGTATATGTTTGGCAAGAACTAACGGTAAGGTTAGGACTAAGTCTTTTTTGTCCTTGGGTGTATTATGACAACCATCTTAACATCTTCAGTGTTATGCTTTATTGTAAGCTACAAGGAC